TGTGAATCGAAAACTTAACATTGCTATCACAAGAATTGCAAAACCTTACGGGAACCCTAATATTCTTGCAGAATTTATAGCTGGACAATTAAAAAATAGAGTTTCATTTCGAAAAGCAATGAAAAAGGCTATTGAATTAACTGAACAAGCGGATACAAAAGGAATTCAAGTACAAATTGCAGGGCGTATCGACGGAAAAGAAATTGCCCGTGTCGAATGGATCAGAGAGGGCAGGGTTCCCCTACAAACCATTCGAGCTAAAATAAATTATTGTTCCTATACAGTTCGGACTATCTATGGGGTTTTGGGCATCAAAATTTGGATTTTTATAGACAAGGAAGAGGAATAAGAAAACTTTCATTGTTTTTTCCTTCTATCTATTGATAGAAGGAAAAAGGGAGAAACTCGTTCATTCTTTTTCCTACCAATCAAACTAATTCTTAATTCTATAGGGTTGAATAAAAATTCAATTGACCTTTTGATATAATTGCTATGCTTAGTGTGTGACTCGTTGGTTTTTTTTTAGGGTTAGGGTTACAAAAGACCGACCCGATAGTATGAAAACCAATTCATCACTTCATATTATCTGGATCTAAAGAACCAGTCAAGATATGTTAAATAAGTCATATCTTTGTAGCAACTGAAATAATTAAACTTTTTTAAAGCAAAATTACAGAAGAAAGGTGTGGATAAATGGAAGGATGAGAGAAAGAGAGAAAAATAATATCAATGATATAGAATTCTAATATGGAAGGTCTGTGGGTTATCTCATAAAAGACAATGTAATAAAGCATCAATACTAATTGATTCATACATAATGAAATTTTCAAGGAATTTCTGATAGAAGAGAAGAAAAAACTCAAGAGCTTCGAGTCAATAAAGACTAAGAAGGTTGACTCAAGAATAAATTGGATTATGAGCTCCGTTGTAGAATTCTGACCTAATCATTTAGTACGAAGTGGTGGAAACGAAGGAACCTGTGAATGCAAAATATTTTATTAAACAAATGAATCTTAATAATTCACTAGTTAGGATGGCGAAATGAACCGGAAATTAATTCATCTATTCGGAAAAGTGACGAACAAGTGCTAGGACTGAAATAGAGATTGCAAGAGTCAATATTCGCCCGCGAAAACTTTCTTTTTTTGAATTGGTAAACTCGGATAAAGGACAAAAGACAATAAAGATTTATTAGGACGTTAGAAAAAAATAAAATCTTTTCTAAAAATGTTCTAATAGCTATTCAAATTAATTGAAATTCCATTTTGAATCCTTTTATTCGCGAGGAGCTGGATGAGAAGAAACTCTCACGTCCAGCTCTGTAGTAGAGATGAAATTCCGAAACAACCATCAACTATAACCCCAAAAGAACTAAATTCCGTAAACAACATAGAGGAAGAATGAAGGGAATATCTTATCGAGGTAATCATATTTGTTTCGGTAAATATGCTCTTCAAGCACTTGAACCCGCTTGGATCACATCGAGACAAATCGAAGCAGGTCGCCGAGCAATGACACGAAATGCACGCCGTGGTGGAAAAATATGGGTCCGGCTCTTTCCAGATAAACCAGTTACAGTAAGACCTGCTGAAACACGTATGGGCTCAGGGAAAGGATCCCCTGAATATTGGGTAGCTGTTGTTAAACCGGGGCGAATACTATATGAAATGGGTGGAGTAACCGAAAATATAGCTAAAAGGGCTATTTTAATAGCAGCATCCAAAATGCCTATACGAACTCAATTTATTATTTCGGGATAAAAATATAGAACCGACAGAAATGAGTCTTGGGGATGAAACAAAATCGCAGGTTTCTTTTTTTAGACTTAGACAAACAATATTTCTTTTATTTTTTTTCATCCTTTGCATTGGAAGAATAGACTCAAAAATTTATATGATTCAACCTCAGACCTATTTAAATGTAGCGGATAACAGCGGGGCTCGAAAATTGATGTGTATTCGAATCATAGGAGCTAGTAATCGCCGATATGCTCATATTGGTGACGTTATTGTTGCTGTGATCAAAGAAGCAGTACCAAATATGCCCCTAGAAAAATCAGAAGTAGTCAGAGCTGTAATTGTTCGTACCTGTAAAGAACTTAAACGTGACAGCGGTATGATAATACGATATGATGACAATGCTGCAGTTGTAATTGATCAAGAAGGAAACCCAAAAGGAACTCGCATTTTTGGGGCAATCCCCCGCGAATTGAGACAATTAAATTTTACTAAAATAGTTTCATTAGCTCCCGAAGTATTATAGAAGTATTATAAAATAAAAAGAGATCTGCTATTTTTGGGGTATTTGAAAAGAACTAGTTTAAGAACTAGATTAATTCGTAGCTTGTGTTTCGCGTATATACCTTAAAAATTTTATATTCATAAACCAATAAAAAAACATGTTAATTATATCCAATTTTGAGACACCAAAAGTTTGAGTTCATCATGGGTAGAGACACTATTGCTGAGATAATAACCTCTATACGAAATGCTGATATGGATAGAAAAAGAGTTGTTCGCATAGCATCTACTAATATTACCGAAAATATTGTTAAAATACTTTTCCGAGAAGGTTTTATCGAAAACGTCAGAAAACATCGAGAAAAAAACCAAAATTTTTTAGTTTTAACCCTGCGACATAGCAGGAATAGGAAAAGACCCTATAGGAATTTGTTAAATTTAAAACGGATCAGCCGACCCGGTCTACGAATTTATTCTAACTCTCAACGAATTCCTAGAATTTTAGGTGGGATAGGGATTGTAATTCTTTCTACTTCTCGGGGTATAATGACAGATCGGGAGGCTCGACTAGAAAGAATCGGCGGAGAAATTTTATGTTATATATGGTAATCCATTTAATATCCAAATGAAATCCGAAACCTCTTCCTATTTGTAAAAAAAAAAAAAGATAAGGGGGTGAGTTGTCTAATATCGTTTCTCCTCCATTAGTTGATACCTCAAGGGGGCTTTACCTGGAATGAAAGAACAAAAATGGATTCATGAAGGTTTAATTACTGAATCGCTTCCCAATGGCATGTTCCGGGTTCGTTTAGATAATGAGGATCTGATTCTAGGTTATGTTTCGGGAAAGATCCGGCGTAGTTTTATACGGATACTTCCCGGAGATAAAGTCAAAATTGAAGTAAGTCGTTATGATTCAACCAGAGGACGTATAATTTATCGACTCCGAAACAAAGATTTGAAGGATTAGGTGATTTTTATTCAATACGATTCAAGATAAAAAATTCCAAGAAACCTATTTTCTATCGAGAAGTAGATTCAGAATTAAGATAAGGAATGACAAATATGAAAATAAGAGCTTCCGTTCGTAAAATTTGTGAAAAATGTCGACTAATCCGTAGACGGGGTCGCATTAGAGTAATTTGTGCCAATCCGAGACATAAACAAAGACAAGGATAAAGGGATAATCAGACTCACTAAAGAGCTCAGCGTACAAATACAAATAAAGAATCTGTTTTGACATGAAATGGATATATCCATATATTTCTGACTCATATTTATGAGATGATACAATATGGCAAAAGGTATACCGAGAACTGGTTTACGTAGAAATGTACGTATTGGTGCACGTAAAAGTGCACGTAAAATACCAAAGGGAGTTATTCATGTTCAAGCAAGTTTCAATAATACCATTGTTACAGTTACAGATGTACGAGGTCGGGTGGTTTCCTGGTCCTCGGCCGGTACTTGTGGATTCAAGGGTACAAGAAGAGGGACACCCTTTGCCGCTCAAACTGCAGCATCAGTTGCTATTCGTACAGTAGTAGATCAAGGTATGCAACGAGCAGAAGTCATGATAAAAGGTCCCGGTCTCGGAAGAGACGCCGCATTACGAACTATTCGTAGAAGTGGTATACTATTAACTTTTGTACGGGATGTAACCCCTATGCCACATAATGGCTGTAGACCTCCGAAAAAAAGACGTGTATAGAAATAAACAGTGAAGAAATTTCAAGAGAAACAAGAGAAATAAATAATTCAATCAAAAAAAATATTATTACTATGGTTCGAGAGAAAGTAACAGTATCTACTCGGACACTACAGTGGAAGTGTGTTGAATCAAGAACAGACAGTAAACGCCTTTATTATGGTCGATTTATTCTGTCTCCACTTATGAAAGGACAAGCCGACACAATAGGCATTGCGATGCGAAGAGCTTTGCTTGGAGAAATAGAAGGAACATGTATCACACGTGTAAAATCTGAGAACGTCTCCCACGAATATTCTACTATAACGGGTATTCAAGAATCGGCCCACGAAATTATAATGAATTTGAAAGAAATTGTATTGAGAAGTAATCTATATGGAACTTGTGACGCGTCTATTTGTGTTAGAGGTCCTGGATATGTAACTGCTCGAGATATCATCTTACCACCTTATGTAGAAATTGTCGACAATACACAACATATAGCTAGCTTGACAGAACCAATAAATTTACGTATTGGATTAGAAATTGAAAGAAATCGCGGATATCTTATAAAGATGCCACATAACTTTCAAGATGGAAGTTATCCTGTAGATGCTGTATTCATGCCTGTTCGAAACGTGAATCATAGTATTCATTCCTATGGAAATGGGAATGAAAAACAAGAGATACTCTTTCTCGAAATATGGACAAATGGCAGTTTAACTCCGAAAGAAGCACTTCATGAAGCCTCCCGGAATTTGATTGATTTATTTATTCCCTTTTTATATAAGGAAGAAGAAAACTTACTTTTAGAGGACAACCAACATATGGTTCCTTTATCCCCCTTTACTTTTCACAATAAATTAGATAAAGTCGGAAAAAACAAAATAGCATTGAAATCTATTTTTATTGATCAATTCGAATTGTCTCCCAGAGTTTATAATTGCCTCATAAGGTCCAATATATATACATTATTGGACCTTATGAATAAGAGTCAAGAAGATCTTATGAAAATTGAGCATTTTCGCCTAGAAGATGTAAAACAGATATTGGGCATTCTAGAAAAAAATTGC